CAATATATATTATATATATATTATAACTAAGAATGTAGTACAAGTAATTCCAGACTTTTCGTAGATGTAGAAAATATAGTATAAACAAAAAAACGCATAATTTTTTTATTTCTTGATCATCCAAAATTGTCAAAGAATTGGCAACAAAAATTTTGCTCTTGTTATGAACTTGATGTTGATAACTCCACGAATCTAGAAATTCATTTCGGACAATTGAACCTTCTCGAACTGTTTCTTTTTAAGAACCAAAAAGATTTGTGCCAAAATAACAGATGCAAAGAAGAACAAAAGACCTTGTACGCGCAATGGATCTTGAAGTACTATTTCTGCATCTCCCTGACCAAATCCACCCACATTAGGATTACTTGTTAATGGTTGATCAAGTTTGATAGATTCACCCTCTGAAACAAGAAGTTCTGGTCCCGGAGGGATAATATCAACCACTTCACGTCCATCCGAGGCATCTACTATGGTTATTTCGTATCCGCCCTTTTCTTTTCGAAAAATTTTCTTTACTATACCGGCTGCTGTAGCATTATAAACTGTATTATTACTCTTGCTTCCATCAGGATAAATCTGACCCCTTCCCCTGTTACCACCTACATATATAGGATATTTTAAGAAGTGAACATCTTTCTTAGTAGCAGGGTCCGGGGAAAGAATCGGAAAGGTGATTTCACTATATTTTTGCCCCGGAGCAGGGCCTATCACAAGAATATTTTGTTTATTGGGGCGATAGCTCTGAAAAGAAAGATTGCCTATCTTTTCTTTCATCTCGGGAGAAATACGATCGGGTGGGGCTAATTCAAATCCCTCAGGTAAAATAAGAACAGCCCCCACATTCAAACCCCCCTTTTTGCCGTTAGCAAGAACTTGTTTTAGTTGCATATCATAAGGAATTCGAACAACTGCTTCAAATACAGTATCAGGAAGAACCGCTTGTGGAACCTCAATATCGACGGGCTTATTAGCTAAATGGCAATTGGCACATACAATACGCCCAGTTGCTTCTCGTGGATTTTCATAACCTTGCTGTGCAAAAATGGGATACGCATTTGAAATGGATGACCGAGTTATTATATATATCATGACCGATACGGAAATGGATCGAGTAATCTGTTCTTTTATCCAAGAAAAAGTATTTCTAGTTTGCATGGTCCAATCGTTGATCCCGAAAATTTCTACAATAAATTGGGTAGGTTGCTAGTATAGTTCCCTATCCACGATTCTGTTATTTACCTTACTGAACTGAATTTACTGAAATAATATTACTGGAATATGGGGGGAAATCCCCGCCTTGGATGGGTAGAAATAGAAAGAGTAAGTACGATTTTGAATGCTTTGATTATGTACGAAGTAAGAAACATTAGAATTATAAATTCTAATTGGATTAATATCCGGATATCGTTTTTCTTTTCAATCATTCAATGAATGATAAATCACTACAAGTGATGGGGATACACGATTTAAATAACGGAAAATCCAATATTTCAAAATTGTATCTAGAATGACTGGAAAAGTGGAAACAAGACCAGATATAATCTGATCGTTATGTGCAAATCCAAAATCTTTGTAGATAGAGCCAATCATTAGTTCCCAACCGTGGGGCGAATGAAATCCGATACATAAATCGGTTAATAAAAGAATAGAAAAAGCTTTTATTGTGTCGCTTAAGTTATATAGGAATTCCTGAAGCCAAGAGTTAAGAAGAATAAGTTCTTTATTCCCCAGAATAGAATAAGCACTAAGAATAAGGAAACAGATTATATTTGTCGAGAAGCGCAAAATCATATGGATACAATCCTCATTGTGCATCTTGATCAATTGAATCGTTTCATTGTGGATTCCTATACGAAGCTTTTGTCGATGTGTTTCCGGGTATTCCTTTATCATTTCGTCCAACAAACAGAGCTCCTCTAATTCGATGAATTTTTCTAGAAGACTCGTTTCTTGAATATCATTCAAAAAAGTTTCAGATTGCTTAATATTCCACCAATTAGTAACCCAAGATTCCAGACTTTTTTGAAATGATAGAGAGATCCACCAGGGTAAAAATACTATAGATGCAAGATATAGAAAGGGAATAAATGCTCTCTTTTTTTCCATTTTTTTTTCATCTAGAAATTGTTAACGAACCCGTCGCGCTCGACGACTCTATGCGACCTAATATTTCTCTGAAACATGAGTTCTATTACTCTATTACAAAGTATCGAATCCATGAATCTATTCTCTGTTTTTTTGTTGTGATTTGGTAATTAGTCCTTGAATCTTGAAAAAACAAAAAATATAGAATAAACAATCCACTCTGAATTCGAATGAAAAAATAATAAAAGAAAATAGTGTTTCCAGATATTGCAATTGGTCAAAATCGAAGCAATTCCTTCCCTCGTGGGACAGCCACTTCAATTAATGAATATTATTTTGATTTCAAGACGAGAGAACTTACTTTACTACCAAAATTTCAATCAAATATGTGGAAAAATTTCACGAGTTACCCATAGCACAAAATAAAGAATTGAGGGTCTGAATGTGATGATCAAAAATGGGTGTCAAAACAAGACAAAATTCGAATAATCAAATTCTCGTTATAATTATAAGAAAGCCAATTGTTTGATCATTAAAGATAACAAAAGAAAGAATAAAAAGAAAACGAAAGATTGCTAAATAATATAAGAAAAATACATGAGTTATTTGTATTGTATCTAACCTATCAATTCTAACTACTGGGCTGAAAGAAAGTTATTTATTTCGAGTTGATATATGGAATGAATCCATTATTATTTTGATTTTTTATTTTTTTTGTTACTAAATTGAGAATTGAGTCGATTTCCATACGAATAAAATACCCCTTTTTGTAGACAAAAAAATTGCCCTTTTTAGTTTTTCTGTATACCTGTATACGTCTGTTTTGACCGGAATGGGTGTTCTGTTCTGATGAAATTTCCGTTAAGGTACGCCGTATAAAAAAAGGATTGTAGAGTTTTTTATTTTATTCCGAGCTGAGAAAGAAAAAGAAAGCATTCGTTTCAAAATACTTCAATTGGTACACGCAAGAAATAGGCCAATTCAGCAGCTTTTTGTTCAATTTCTCGTGGAGTCAAATTCTCATCAGTACGAGTCAAGGGAATGGCCCCCTGGCCTCTGATTTCCAGATAAAGGACACGACGAGTATAAATACCCTCTTTAAGTTCTATTCTAACGGACTGAATATCTTTTATAAGAAATCGGAGGAAGATGCGACGATTTTTTCCAGGAAATCCCCAACGAAAAATACATACTATTCCTTCTTTTCTATCGAATCGATCATAACCACTACCTACATTCCACGAAATTGTACACCACAAATAGGAGCTAATAAAGAGGCCTGCGATCCCATAGAAAGACATCACGATCCCTTGTGGAAAAAAAATAATTTGCTGGGGTGGAAATAAAGATATCAAATTCCTACCAAGATAGCTGGAAATTCCAACCAATAAGAATCCTAATGAACCTAAAAAAAGGATAAATGCCCAGCAGAAATTACTTATTTTTCGAGATCCCGTTATAAGTTCTATCCATATACGTTCTGATCGCCAATTCATAGTAGATCGGGTTGCATTTAATTTGAATTGAAAGAATATCCCAAATGAATTTTACTTTCCTTATTCTTTTTGTTTCCGATGTAACTCTCATCAACTAGTACCATTCTGATGTGAATCTTTACTTTAAACTAGTTAGATCGAAAATAATACCATCTACCCCTAATGTCATGTTTCCACGTGCACATGCATAAAGGCTCTTTCGTTTATGTTCGGAAGAAATCACGTGGTAGATCATTCCGCTAAATAGATATCTGTGTTATGATTCAAGTCTAAGTCTTGAAAAATGAGATTTGGCCCACAGGATCTAAACAATCTTGTTTTTTTGAACATGAAGAAATAAGGAAGCCATTGCAATTGCCGGAAATACTAGGCCTACTAAAGGCACCAAAATAGAGGGAAAGTTGATAGTTGTCATAGAATGGGTACCTCGATTTACTATATTGTACCTGTTTGTTATATATTTTTTTTTGTTATTATATTAATAAATTAATTCGAATTCTATATCTATAGAAGGAGAAGTGAGTAGAGTATATATAAAAAGTGTAAGGAATATAGAACTAAAAAAATCAGCTTTCCACATATAATATATGATAATCGACTTTATTATTCTTCATCTTTTCTTCTTTCTTTTGCTTCTACTAATCTACAAATTCAATAAAATAAATCGAAAGAAGAAGGTTTCTTATAAATTGAATTTCCGAAGGAGTCGTTAGAATCGGATCCAAGAGAGATTTAAAATAACGAAAAAGAAAGGGGATTCTCGGAAAATCCCGAAAGAGGAAAAAAGTTATTTTTGAATTATATATATATGTAAAAATGTAAAGAGGGAACATGAAATTTTTTTTATTTGAAAAATTTCGCAGAAGGAAGAAGTCGTTCTTTTTTTTTTTTATTGATAGGGGTTTCCTGATTAGTAATCGGAAATATAATGAATATATATAGAATTATTCACATTTTTTTATTTTTTCTATTCTAGAATTAGGGTGTCGCCAACTAAAAACCTCCATTCCTCTGGTTTTGACTTTGATTCCGATAAACGAAATACTTTATTGACACAAATAATTGACCTTAATGCTCGACTTGATTTTGATTCAAAGGAAAAAAAGCGTGCAGCTGAAATAACTCACTTAGAACGCCCTTTAAAAGATTACGTGGTACGATTGGATCCAATAAACCCTTATGGAATAAATATTCGGCTGCTTGTGAACCTTCAGGTACTGTCTTATTCAATGTTTGTTCAATTACTCTTTTACCCGCAAATGCAATGTAGGCGTTGGGTTCGGCAATAATGATATCCCCCAACATACCAAAACTGGCTGTCACCCCACCAGTAGTAGGAGATGTAAGGATTGGTACATAGAATAACTTTTTATTTGATTGATAATCATATAAAGCAGCCGATATTTTAGCCATTTGCAT